ATGCTTACTTTTTTTATTGCAAGTCCTCTGGAACAATTTGAAATTGTTACAATTTTACCTATTACCTTTTTTGGTCTAAACTTTTCTTTGACTAATTCTTCTTTATTTCTTCTCTTTTCGCTTTTAGTGATATTAATCTTTCTTAGCTTAAGTTTTTACAAAACAACTATTATTCCCACTACTTGGCAGTTGATAAAAGAAAATATTTATGAATTAACATCAAGTATGGTGCAAGATAACTTAGGGAAAAAAGGAGAGTATTATTTTCCATTTATTTTTACTTTACATCTGCTGCTTTTGACTTGTAATTTGATTGGTATGATACCTTACAGTTTTACCGTTACAAGTCATATCATATTTACCTTTGGCTTATCGCTTTCTATATTTATAGGTATAAATATTATTGGTGTACAAACTCACAGATTTAAATTTTTTGCTTTGTTTCTACCTAGAGGAGTTCCTTTAGTTATTGTTCCATTATTAATTACCATCGAGTTCGTTTCTTACATAATTAAAGTTTTTACTCTTTCTATCCGACTTTTTGCAAATATGACTTCAGGACATACATTATTAAAAATAATTGCTGGTTTCGCTTGAACTATGTTATCAGCCGGAGGTTTGTTAGCTTTCTTTCATATTATACCGTTGGGGCTTTTGATTGCTTTGATTGGTCTTGAACTTGGAATTGCCGCTTTACAAGCGTATGTTTTTACCTTATTAACATGCATTTATTTAAATGATGTGTTAGACATGCATTAAAAAATACTTATATATGCCACAATTAGATCACGCTATTGTTTTTACCCAAATTTTTTGATTGTTTTTTACTTTCTCTTTTTTGTATATTTCTTTAACACATTTTTTTCTACCGAGATTTTTACAATCTTTGAAAGCCAGAAACTTGATTTTAACACATAATGAAACTGAAAACAATGAAATAGGTTTGGTTTTTATTTCAAATCAAGTTTTGCTTAATACTACAATGAATGAGCAGTTATCAATTATAAAATCTGTTTTGTCACATAGTATCATTTTAATTAATGTTAAGAGTGCTCCTAATTTATATTTAATGAATAATTTATTACTTGATTTTATTTTTTATACTACCTTATATTGCGACACGATGCTTTTAAATAAAATTCCCTTAAATTCTAAAACTCATGGTTGCATGCGTAAAAATTAAATTTAAAAATATATTTTCTAATGTACTTAATGATTATCGTAGTACCGCTCTTGGGAGCATTATTTACAGGTTTTACAGGTCGATGATTGGGAAATTATGGCGCAACTATGTTTTCAACTAGTTGTGTACTTTTTACTTTTTTGGTGTCATTATTAGCTTTTTACGAAGTTGGAATATCAGGAATTTCTTGTTACATTACTTTATTTACTTGAATTGAATCAGGTACTTTTAAAGTAAGTTGAAGTTTTTTATTCGATAGTCTTACTGTAGTCATGTTGGTTATTATTACTTCTATTTCAAGTTTAGTCCACCTTTATTCTGTAAAATACATGGAAGAAGATCCTCATGTTCCTCGTTTTATGGCATACTTAGGTATCTTTACTTTTTTCATGATAATATTAGTTACAGCAAATAACTTAGTGCAATTATTCTTAGGTTGAGAAGGCGTAGGTCTTGCTTCTTATTTGTTAATAAATTTTTGATACACAAGGTTATCTGCAAATCAAGCGGCGATAAAAGCATTGGTTGTTAATCGAATTGGAGATATCGGTTTAAGTTTGGGTATCCTAACGTTATTTTACATCTTTCATTCCGTAGAATATTCTGTCATATTTGCGTGTGCTCCTTTAGTTACAAACTACTATTTTTATGTTTTTTCATTTCAAATACATGGTTTGTCATTGGTAGGTATTTTTTTATTTATAGGTGCTCTAGGAAAATCAGCGCAACTGGGACTACATACATGATTACCAGACGCCATGGAAGGCCCCACACCTGTTTCGGCTTTGATTCATGCAGCTACTATGGTTACTGCAGGAGTTTTTTTAATGGTACGTTTTTCACCTTTATTAGAATATTCATCATTTACATTGTTTATACTGACAATTTTTGGTTCTATGACCGCATTTTTCGCTGCTGTAACTGGTGCTTTTCAAAATGATTTGAAAAAAGTAATTGCTTACTCTACTTGTAGCCAGTTGGGTTACATGATTTTTGCTTGTGGTTTATCAAATTATCACGTTAGTATGTTTCACTTATCAAATCACGCTTTTTTTAAAGCTTTACTATTTTTAAGTGCAGGTTCAGTTATTCATGCTGTTTCAGATGAGCAAGATATGCGTAGGTTAGGTTCTTTAGTTAATTTATTACCTTTAACTTACTCTTTAATGTTAATTGGTTCTTTGGCATTAGCAGGTTTTCCGTTTTTATCAGGTTTTTACTCAAAAGATTTTATCATTGAGTTGTCTCAAATTACTGGTTATAGTAACTTAAATGTGTCGTACGGTTTTTTTGCATGCTGATTGGGGGCTACTTCCGTTTTTTTTACATCTTTTTATTCTGCTCGTTTGATTTACTTAACTTTTTTAAATAACTCTAATGTACCCAGACCAACTTTGTCCTTTGTGCATGAGCCATCATGGTTAATGACATTACCCTTAATGGTTTTAGCTTTTGGTAGTATTTTCATAGGTTACTTGACTAAAGACCTTTTTGTAGGTCTGGGCTCAGATTTTTGAGGCTCTTCAATCTTTATTTTTCCGTACAAAGCGTACAGCTTAGAAGCTGAGTGATTAACAACAAGTATAAAGTGATTACCTTTTTTTATTAGTATAAGTGGCATTATTTGTGCGTCATTATTGAATATACTTGATCTAACGTTTTACTCAAATTTTCAGTATAATAAATTTTTAGCAGTTCTTGCTTTTTTATCTAACAAAAAATGATATTGAGATAAAATTTACAATGATCTTTTTGTTAGATCTTTAATGCGTTTCGGTTATCAAATATCTTTTAAAAATATTGATCGCGGTTTCCTTGAATTAACAGGGCCTTGAGGTTTGTCGACTCTTACAAGTTTATTTTCTATTCGCAGTACCGCAGCCCAAACAGGACAGTTGAACCATTACATTTTCTTTATAGTTATTGGTTTTACAATTATTTTTTCTTTGTTTTTACCAAATTTACTTTTTGCTTTTAAATTAGACTCCTATGTTTTAGGTATTTTTTGCATATTGTTTCTTTTTATTTAGAGTTTTTTAGTTAAAAATAAATTCGTTTCTGATATCAAATGGAAAATTTAAATATTCTCGTACTTACAGCTTTTACTCCTTTGTTAGGAGTTGTGTTTTTATTATTAATTCCTGAAAAGCACAGTACTTTATGTAGTAATTTTGCTTTTTTCATAAGTTGTTTAACTTTTCTTTTGTCATTACTCTTATGGATTGAATTCGATTCAGGAAGCAGTACTTTTCAATGTCTACACACAGTGGATTGATTGTCTTTATTTAATTTTTATTATGTGATTGGTATAGATGGTGTCTCTCTGTTTTTTATTATTTTAACAACGTTTTTGATAATGATATGTGTGTTAGTTAGCTGAGGTTCCGTAAACTACCGCATTAAAGATTATTTAATATGTTTTTTACTTCTTGAATTTTTGTTGATTCAAGTCTTTTCTGTACTTGATTTGTTACTATTTTATATATTTTTTGAAAGCGTTTTAATGCCTATGTTTTTAATTGTAGGGGTTTGAGGTTCTCGTGAGCGAAAAATTAGAGCAGCGTATCAATTTTTTTTGTACACACTAATCGGCTCTATTTTGATGCTTTTAGGTATATTAATTGTTTATTTTCAAGCAGGAACTACTGATTTACAAATACTATGAAATTTAGAATTTTCAGAAAGAAAACAGCTTATTCTGTGATTATCGTTTTTTCTTAGTTTTGCTGTTAAAATACCAATGATGCCTTTTCACATCTGGCTCCCGGAAGCTCATGCGGAGGCTCCTACATCGGGTTCTGTTATACTAGCGGGTATACTGCTAAAAATGGGTGCTTATGGTTTTTTGCGATTTTCTTTACCTATGTTTCCATTAGCTACTATTTTTTTTACTCCACTGGTTTTTGTATTGAGCTTAATTGCTGCTGTTTATGCGTCTTTAACTACATTACGTCAAGTTGATTTAAAAAAAATAGTAGCCTACTCTTCTATTTCTCACATGGGTTTTGTAACTATAGGTATTTTTACACTTAATATACAAGGTCTAGAAGGTAGTATTTTTCTTATGTTAAGCCATGGTTTGGTTTCCAGTGCTCTTTTTCTTTGCATAGGTATTTTGTATGATAGGTACCATACACGTATAATAAAATATTATAACGGATTTGTTAAGGTTATGCCGATTTTCTCTCTCTTTTTTCTCTTTTTCTCTTTTGCAAATATAGGTTTTCCTGGTACAAGTAGTTTTGTGGGTGAACTACTAGTTTTACTAGGAGCGTTTCAATCTAGTGTTATTTTGGTGCTTTGTATCAGTTTTAGTATAGTATTGAGTGCTGCTTATTCTATTTGGATGTTTAATAGAATAATGTTTGGTACGTTAAAATTAGAATATACAGATACATTCCAAGATATTTCACGCCGGGAATTTGTGATCCTGTTTTCAATAACCTTTTTAGTTTTTTGAATGGGTTTATATCCAGAAAGTTTCTTAAAAGAAATGCACAGTTCTATATTTAATTTATTAGAGCAAGTAAATTATATCAAAAAATAACAATGCTGTATATAAGTTATTCGCGTTTATCCTGGTGATTAATTCGACTAACAGGTTTACTGTTAGTTTCGGGAATTTTTTACGATATTGAAATTACGATTGTGATGTATAGTTTAATTATAACGCATTTTAAAATAGGTTTAGAAGCTATTTTAAATGATTATATTCATGAACAACTTATTTATTTATATTTTACAATTTTAATTCGTTTTTTAAGTCTAGAACTTATTTACTTTTTTTCTGACATTTTATTATAATACAATACATTATGCTGATCTCTATTTATGATATATATTCGATTTTTCCTGAAGTTTATATATTGCTTTGCATTACTTTACTAACTATTTATGGTGTTTTGTATAGTATATCTTCTTCTTTAGGTTTCCCTGTTCTAGGTTTTAATACTGCTTTGATTTGCTTCCAAATTGTATTCTTTGCGATGTTAGTATCTTTAACTTCTTCTGACTTTACAATATTTAGTTGAAATCAATTGCTTATACATAATTCCTTCACATCTAGTATTAAGTTTATTTTACTGATTACATTTAATCTTTGAGTACTTTTGGCAATTCCTTATGCTACTTATGAAAAGTTAATATCTTTTGAATATTGGATTTTGTCTCTGTTAGCGCTTGTCGGTATGTTATTTGTAGTACAAACTTGCGATTTACTTTCAATGTATTTGTCAATTGAGTTTCAAAGCTTGGTTTTTTACGTTTTGGCTAGTTTCAAAAGAACTTCAGAATTTTCTACTGAAGCGGGCCTAAAGTATTTTATTTTAGGAGCGTTTTCCTCGTCTTTATTGCTTTTTGGTTCTTCTCTTCTTTATGGTTTAACGGGTTTGACAAATTTTAATGATTACTTAAAATTAGCTGCCGATACTACGTTTCCTGACAATAACATGACTTTAAATTACGCAATTGCTTTTGCCATAACAGCAATAATTACTTCCTTGTTATTTAAAATGAGCGCAGCTCCTTTTCATGTGTGATCTCCTGATGTATATGAAGGTGCGCCCACTACGACTACCGCTTTTTTTTCTATTTTACCAAAACTCGTTCTTTTGTCTTTATCGTTGCGTTTTTGCTTCCTATATTTCTACGACTTTTTTTATCTATGACAAAATATAATTTTATTTTGCACATATCTATCAATTTTGATAGGTACTTTTAGTGCTTTTAAGCAAACTAAATTTAAACGTTTTTTAGCGTACAGTTCCATAAATCATGTTGGCTTTATTCTTCTTGGTTTTAGTACTGGTGAGTTAGAAGGTACATTTGCAGTTTTATTCTACGTGATTACCTATATTATTTTAATGTTAGGTACATTTTTGTTTCTAACTTCCCTTCGTTATTACTACTTTCCTGAGCATCATCAAATAAGATATATAAAAGATTTATTTCTTTTATCAGAAGTAAATCCTGCGTTAGCGGCATCCTTATCACTGCTTTTATTTTCTATGGCAGGGATCCCTCCTCTGCTAGGTTTTTTCTCGAAGATATTTATTTTATTGCCAAGCTTACAAAATAGTACATACGGTTTATCTATTTTCGCAGTTTTAATGAGTTGTATTTCTTGCTTTTATTATATTAGATTAATTAAAATAATGTATTTTGATAAAATTTCGCTTGTTAATTGAACAGTTAGTTATCCCATGAGTAATTTTAGTTCTATACTTTTGTCATTATTTGTATTTTTATCTACTTTTTTATTTTTAGATTTAGAACTACTTGTTTTGTTTTCTGCACGATTAGCTCTTGTAATTTAAATTTATAATAACTACTTATTATCTAATTATGTGAACATTAATTACACTCTTAAAAATCATTACAATTATTATTCCCTTGTTAATTGCAGTCGCTTACATGACTCTAGCAGAGCGTAAAGTCATGGCTGCTATGCAACGTCGAAAAGGTCCTAATGCTGTGGGAGTATTTGGTTTGTTACAACCTCTTTCAGACGGTTTAAAACTTTTTGTAAAAGAAACTATTTTACCCTCTAGTGCAAATTTGATTATTTTTATATTAGCTCCAGTTGTGACTTTTTTATTAGCTTTAATTTCATGATGTGTTTTACCCATTAGTGAAGGATTTGTATACGCTGATTTAAATTTAGGAGTGTTATATATATTAGCAATTTCATCATTAGGTGTTTACGGAATTATTACAGCAGGATGGTCAAGTAATTCAAAATATGCATTTTTAGGCGCACTTCGCTCTGCTGCCCAAATGGTTTCTTACGAAGTTTCTATTGGACTTATTTTAATCAACGTTTTACTTTGTGCGGGTTCTTTAAATTTTACACAGATTGTTTTAGGTCAACAAGCTATTTGATATGGCATACCTTTATTTCCCATTTTAATACTATTTTATATTTCAATATTAGCCGAAACTAACCGTGCTCCTTTTGATCTACCTGAAGCGGAGGCCGAACTAGTTGCTGGTTATAATGTTGAATATTCTGCAATGGGATTTGCGCTGTTTTTTTTGGGCGAATATGCAAATATGATTTTAATGTGTAGTTTGACAACTGTACTGTTTTTAGGTGGTTGGTTACCATTATTTAATTTACCCATTTTCTATTGAATATCTCCTGTAATTTGATTTAGCCTTAAAACTACTTTTCTTTTGTTTGGCTTTGTTTGGGTTCGCGCTTCTTTTCCAAGATATAGGTACGATCAGCTTATGCGTTTAGGTTGAAAAATATTTCTTCCTTTGTCTATAGGTTTTGTTTTTTTAATTTCTGGGGTATTAATAAGTTTAGACTGGCTTCCAAATTAAATACGAGTGTTATGAATATAATATTTCTTGAGTATTCTACTATTTTACTATTTTTCTCTTTTGCAGCGGTTCTTTCTTTTGTTATATTTTTATTATCATACTTTTTAATATCTCAAAAATCGAATCAGGAAAAAGTTAGTGCTTACGAATGTGGTTTCAATCCGTTTGATGATGCAAGAGCAACATTTGATATACGTTTTTATTTAATAGCTATCTTATTTTTAATTTTTGATTTAGAAATCAGTTTTTTGTTTCCTTGATCTATTGTTTTAGGTAATTTGTCTTACTCAGGATATTGAAGTATGCTTATCTTTTTGATTGTTTTGACAGTAGGTTTTGTTTATGAATGATGTAAAGGAGCTTTAGAATGAGAATAAATAAACCTCAGTTATGCGTTTTAACTTAAAAAAAAGTTGTTAAATACCCGATCCCATACCGAACTCGAACGTAGCTTTTTTTGTCATGAATACTGTTTTGGATGGGAACCCTGACTTGTTAAAAGCCATATAAAAAAAATAAATGGCAATTATAAATAAAAAAATAGGAATTATATTTGTTTTGTTTACTACAAACAACGTACTGTACGTATTGACCAATTGCATAGGAGAAGTTTTATTTTCGATTTCTTCTGGTACTCAACGAATTAAAGGGTTAAAAAAAATAGTCCCAGCGACCGTTCATTTAGCTGCTTTGCAGTTAGCACATTATATTAGTAAGACAGGTTTTACCCAATTACATTTAAAAATAAAGGGTGTAAATAAAACAAAAAAAATAGTCGTTAAAACTTTAAGTCAATTAAACTTGAAGTTTTTTACTTTGGAGGACACTACTTCCTTCCCACATAACGGTTGTCGTAAGAAAAAAAAGCGCCGTATTTAAGTTACCAATTTGGCGAAATAGTTTAGATGGATAGAACATTGGGATCATAATCCAAGAGCCGTAGGTTCGAGTCCTACTTTCGCTAATAGTTTTTAAGGCTAGATAGCAGAAATGGTTTATGCATAAGATTGCAAATCTTAAAATATCGGTTCGAGTCCGATTCTAGCTTCATTACCAAGAGGTTATTACAATGTAAATATATAAATTATATTATGAATGTTACACTACAAAGTGCAAAAATGATTGGTGCTGGTTTAGCAACTATAGGTTTAACGGGTGTAGGTGCTGGTGTAGGTATAGTTTTCGGATCTTTAGTTATGGCGTATGCGCGTAATCCTTCATTAAAGCAACAACTATTTACTTATACAATTTTGGGTTTTGCTTTAACAGAGGCTGTTGCTTTATTTGCCTTAATGATGGCGTTTTTAATTATGTTTACTTAAAATTTATGTATTTTAAGTAAAGTTATTTTGTTTAGGATATGGCGTAACTTGGGGCAACGCGTTTGTTTTGGGTACGAAAGATTACAGGTTCGAATCCTGTTATCCTAATGTATTTGCATTTGTGTAATTTAAATTATATCGCAACTGTCTAAATAGCTCAGTAGGTAGAGCATTAGGTTGAAAACCTTTGAGTCACGAGTTCGAGTCCCGTTTTAGACACTTCATTGAAAAACAAAATGCTTATGATCAGAATTTATAATAGGCCTATATCACCACATCTCACCGTTTATTCACCACAACTCTCATCTTTATTTTCTATTTGACATCGAATTTCGGGAGTTTTGTTAACAGTTACTATTTTTTTAAGTTTATATTCACTAAAACTAACGATTTGATGGCTTTCGTTTGGTTCTCTTTATTTTGTTATTGAAAATAATTTTATATTTTATATTGTATTTTTTACTATACTAACTAGTTTTTGTTACCATTTATTAAATGGCTTACGCCATATATTGTGAGATTTCAATTTGTTTTTGACTAATAACTCTATGTTTTTCAGTAGTTTTTTTATACTATCACTTGTTTTTTCATTTCAAATCTTAGGATTAAAATTTTTTATATATTAAATATGTTTTTACAAAAAAATAATACTTTAAACACCCAATTTTTAAATAATAAACCAACTAAATTTTTGAAGATATATCGTTGAAATCCGTATATTTATAGTAAACCTTGATTTGCTATTTATCCAGTAGAAATGCAAAATTGTGGTCCCATGGTTTTAGATGCTTTAATTCAAGTCAAAAATACACAAGACGCCACGCTATCTTTTCGACGTTCTTGCAGAGAAGGTATATGTGGGAGCTGTGCTATGAACATAGATGGAACTAATGGTTTGGCATGTTTGCAGCCTTTAAAGGGTACAAAAAAATATGTAGTAATTTATCCTTTACCTCATATGTATGTTATAAAAGATTTAGTACCAGATTTAACAAATTTTTATTCTCAGTATAAATCTATAAAACCATGGTTGTCAAGTAATAAAAGTAACAGTAAACAGGAATTTATTCAATCTAAAGGTGATAGGTTGAAATTAGATGGGTTGTATGAGTGCATTTTATGCGCTTGTTGTTCCTCTAGCTGTCCTAGTTATTGGTGGAATCACGATAAATATTTAGGGCCCGCTATATTACTTCAGGCTTACCGATGAATTATTGATAGTCGAGATTCTGCTACTAAACAACGGTTAACTTTTTTGAACCATAAAATGCGTTTATTTCGATGCCATACTATAATGAACTGCAGTAAAGTTTGTCCAAAAGGATTAAATCCTGGTAACACTATTTCTTTAATTAAATATAAACTTCTAAATTTATAAATTTTGNCGAAGAACGGGACTCGAACCCGCGACCTTTAGATTCACAATCTATTGCTCAACCTAACCGAGCTCTCACCGCCATTTTTGTAATATGCGAAAATAACTCAATAGGTAGAGTATAACCTTGCCATGGTTAAAGCTACGGGTTCGAGTCCCGTTCTTCGCTTTTTAAATCAAAAACAATAAATATTTTAATGAACCAAGAACTTTATTTATTTTATATACTTTCTAGTTTTGCCTTAGTGTCTGCTATTATGGTTATTTGTTTGTCTAATGCTGTTCATTCAGTACTATTTCTAATTACCGTTTTTTCTAATATTATAGGCATTTTGGTATTATTAGGAGCGGAGTTTTTAGCATTTTTACTTTTAATTGTTTACGTTGGGGCAATTGCAGTATTATTTTTATTTGTTGTTATGATGCTGAATGTAAAAGTTGATTCTAATAGAATAAATACGTGATCAGTATTCCTGGCCGCATTCTTGCTCTTAATTATACTTATGAATCAGTTTTTAATGTCAATAAGCACTAATTTTGATCAAGTAAACAATTTTTATTACATAAATTATGTTTGAACAAATTGATTTAATAAAAACATTATTTATACGAATACAGAAGCAATAGGTAATGTCTTGTACACTAATTATAGTTTTGTATTTTTGATGTCAGGGTTTATTTTGTTAATCGCAATGATCGGAACAATTGTTTTGACAATGCATCAAAGATCAGATGTTCGGAAACAAATAATTGCGATTCAGTTGTCCCGGAGTTCGTCAAATGTAATTAACTTTGTAAAATTACGTGGTTAAAACTTTTGTAGATATGATGGAATTGGTAGACATGCTAGATTTAGACTCTAGTGAGATTTTTCATGAGGGTTCGAGTCCTTCTATCTATAAGTTTTGTTTTGCAAGACAGCACTCTGTCTTGCAAAACAAAATTATTTATAAATTGATTAAAAACTGCTCAATTTGACCTAGTAATGGTAAAAAAATCAAGAAGTGTAAAAAATAGTATAAACTTGCAATTTGACCTATAACGATGTAAGGATCTTCTACAGGCATTCCACCAATTCATCCTAATACTAGACAACAAGCAAATAACATCCAATAAAAAAAACGGTAAATTGGTCGAAAACGAGAGCTTCGAATCTCTGTACTATGAATTCAAGGAAGTAAAGCCAGAATAGCTATGGAAAAAACCATAGCTATAACTCCACCTAATTTATGAGGTATACTTCGTAAAATAGCATAAAAAGGTAAAAAATATCATTCTGGAACTATATGCGGAGGTGTAACCATAGGATTGGCTTCAATATAATTATCAGAATGACCCAACAAATTAGGAAAAAAGTAGATAAAAAAAGAGAAAAATATAATAAAAAGAATTAAACCTAGCAAATCTTTCACAATAAAATAAGGATACATAGGCACTTTATCTATAGCTGAATCAACACCTAAAGGATTTCCCGAACCGTCTTGATGCAAGACCGCTAAATGCAACAAACTTGCTGCAGCTATTATAAAAGGTAACAAATAATGTAAACTAAAAAACCTATTTAATGTCGCATTATCTACGGAAAATCCTCCCCATAATCAAGCTACAATAGAATTTCCAACCAACGGTATAGCTGATACTAAATTTGTAATAACTGTAGCTCCTCATAAACTCATCTGACCTCAAGGTAAAACATATCCTATAAAAGCAGTCATAATCATTAAAAAAAGAATAACAACTCCAATAATCCACACAATGTGTCGTGGATTTGTATAGGAACCAAAGTATAATCCTCTAAACAAGTGTACATATACAACTATAAAAAACATTGATGCCCCATTTGCGTGAAGATAACGTAGTAATCAACCAAAATTTACATCACGCATAATATGTTCAACACTTGCAAAAGCTAAGTTTACATGTGGTGTGTAATGCATTGCTAAAAAAATCCCAGTTAAAATTTGTATAATTAAACACATAGCAGACAAAAAACCAAAGTTTCAAGCGTAATGTATATTTATGGGGGTTGGGTAATCTATAAGATGATCATTAACAAGAGAAATGACAGGACGCTTGAGCACACGCATAATGTTTATAATTTTTTAAATATTGTTAATAATACTCGCTATCGGACTCGAACCGATAATCTTAACTATATGAAATGAATTTTAAATCCATCGTGTTTACCATAATTTCACCAAGCGAGCTTTATCTGGTGTAACAGGACTCGAACCTATATATATTAGCATCAAAAGCCAATGCCTTACCTTTTTTGGCTATACACCAATCGTAGCGAATAACAGGATTCGAACCTGTAATCTCTAATGTGGAAGATTAACGATATACCATTTATCCATATTCGCATTTACGAAAAAATTAAAACTATACACTAACTAAGTTTTATAAATTTAATACATTGTCTTATATTTACGCTATGAAGACATAAAAAATGTGGATTTTTAAGTTTAATCGAGTAAAAAGCTTTTAACAATGTAATATTTTTTAGTTTTTTTATTATAATCAAAACTAATAGCTTTAAAATACGATCCTCTACTCTGTGAATAAATTGCAACTGTTTAGGAAAAATTGCTTGGGTTGACTTTACCTGATGTTTACTAAATCAATTTGTCACTGAGTAAGTAAACTTTAAATAATGTTTTGATAAGCGTGTAAAGTTATAGAATAAATTTCAAAATTTTTGTTTAGTATCTATTGTTTTTCCTAAAACCGTAGTAATTTCATCTAAAGAAGTTTCTAGCGAATCTTTTATCTTTGCATTACGCTTATCTAAGTCAATTTTTAACGATAAGCCCACATTTTTACTAAATAATCAAGAAAATGTAACAAAACAAATTAAAATTAAAGTTTCTTCGTTTAACAGTATAATACCGTTAAAAGTAAATAACATAGCCAATAATATAAAATAGTTTAACATAATATTTAGTTTTTTAGCATCCGCCTCACCAATAAATTGAAACGAAAAGAAATAATCAGACAACGTCTACAAAATGTCAGTACCAAGCCGCTGCTTCAAACCCAAAATGATGTTGTTGCGTTAACTGGTACTTCGATAGCCTAGCTAAACAAACTAACAAAAAAAGAGTACCAACAAAAACATGAAAACCATGAAAACCTGTTGCCATATAAAAAGTAGAGCCGTATATCCCGTCAGATAACCTAAAGTCAGCTGTGTTGTACTCAAAAACTTGAAAACTAGTAAAAATAGCGGCTAAAATAATTGTAAGAAATAAACTTGTTATTGCCTGAGTTCTACGATTAGATGTAATTGCATGGTGGGACCAAGTTATTGTACATCCAGAAAGAAGTAAAATTAATGTATTTAAAAAAGGAATTTGTCACGGATCTAAAACATTTAATCCTTTTGGAGGCCAAACTGAACCTATTTCAATTGCAGGAGATAAACTACTATGAAAGAAAGCTCAAAAAAAAGCAAAGAAAAATAATATTTCAGATATGATAAACAAAAAAACACCATAGCGTAAACCTTTCTGCACCATACCCGTGTGGTGTCCTTCAAAGGTTGCCTCTCTTACTACATCACGTCATCAAACGAACATTGTTAAGAAAAGTAAAGAAAAGCTATTCATCAAAACCCAAACTGCTCCTTGGTATGCGTGCATATACATAACCAACCCTATTGCACAAAATAATGCTGCTAAAGAAGATACAAAAGGCCAAGGACTAGGGTCAACAAGGTGAAAAGGGTGTCTCTGTGTGGACTTTGAAATTTTTGTTAAAGATATCATTATTATAAGTTTGTTTAAGTTTTTGAAGCTATTTTTTGTTATTTCAAGCTTTGGAAGAAACTAAAGAGTTCAACTTTGCTAGAAAATGACTAAAATAGTCAGTTTTAACAAAAAAAACACTAAATATAACTACCAGCATTAAAATTTGGAATATAGAAAGACGCATTATTGAGTATACAATTTATTATAAATTCAAGTTACATAATTTGGTAAAGCTACAGCTTCAACTACTATAGGCATGAAACCATGATTTATCCCACATATTTCGCTACATTGACCATAATATAAACCTTCACGTTTTACAAACATGGAAGTTTGATTTAAACGACCAGGGACAGCATCACATTTAATTCCAAGAGATGGAACAGCTCAACTATGTAAAACATCAGCAGCAGAGACTATAACTCGTACATGCGTATTTGTAGGAACTACAACATGATTATCTACTTCCAGTAATCTTAGTTGTCCTACTTCAAGTTCATCTTCAGGTACCATATAACTATCAAAATTAATAGGTTCATTAAATTCATTAGTGTAGTCGGAATATTCGTAACTTCAGTACCATTGATGCCCTAAAGTTTTTATTGTTATAGCAGGAGAAATAATTTCGTCCATTGCGTATAACAATGAAAAAGAAGGAATTGCTATAATTAATAATATCAAAGCCGGTGCCGTAGTTCATATAATCTCTATTAAAGTTCCATGGGTTAGAGAGGATGCAACTTTGTTTTTACTACTTTCAAAATGCCATAACGTACGTGCTAACATTCACGTGACAAAAATTAGCACTACACAAAGAAAAAACATTAGGTCGTGGTGCAAATTTATTATACCTTCCATTATAGGAGTCGCAGAATCTTGAAAGCCTACTTGTCAGTTTTCTGGTACATCGCACTTACCTAAACTCGGATAAAAAATTGCGGATAATAAAAACATTGTTTTTATTTTTTTATTTATAACAATAAATTTCAACATATTTATCTAATTTTTGTTTTTAACTGTTTCGCAGATTAATGGAAGTTCTTCAAATGTATGGTATGCCGGTGGAGAAGAAATTACTCACTCTATAGTACTTGAACCTTTATTTTTTTCTAAACTAAAATTTCAAGGAGAGTTAGCACAAATATTTTGTTGAGTTAAAGAGATGTAGATTATGTAAAAAAAAAGTATCGTACTTAAGAATGTTATATAAGAACCAAAAGAAGCTATAGTATTTCAGCCAGTATACGCATCAGGATAATCCGGTATACGTCTAGGCATGCCCGCTAATCCTAAAAAGTGCATAGGCATAAATGTTAAATTAACACCAAAAAAAGTTGTTCAAAAATGAATCTTGCCTAAAACTTCAGGATACTGTAATCCCGATATTTTCCCAAATCAAAAATAGAATCCGGAGAAAATAGCAAAGACAGCACCCATCGAGAGTACATAATGAAAATGGGCAACTACATAATAGGTATCGTGTAAACTTATATCCAATCCGGAATTTGCGAGAACTATACCGGTTAACCCGCCAACCGTAAATAAAAAAATGAAACCTATAGCAAAAAGCATAGGAACTTTTAAATGGATCGAACCTTCTCACATTGTAGCTATTCAACTAAAAATTTTTATTCCTGTAGGAACTGCAATAATCATTGTAGCTGCTGTAAAGTAAGCCCTTGTATCAACGTCTAAACCAACGGTATACATATGATGTGCTCAAACAATAAAGCCAAGAAACCCAATTGAAACCATTGCATAAACCATACCAATATAACCAAATACTGGTTTTCTTGAAAAGGTTGAAACAACATGGCTAATCATACCAAAACCTGGAAGAATTAAAATATAGACTTCTGGATGACCAAAAAACCAAAACAAATGTTGATAAAGTACTGGATCACCTCCACCAGAAGGATCAAAGAAAGCAGTATTAAAATTCCGATCTGTCAGAAGCATTGTAATTGCGCCGGCTAAAACCGGAACAGATAAGAGAAGTAAAAATGCTGTTATGAAAATTGATCATACAAATAAAGGCATTCTATACATACTTTGGCCTGGATTTCTCATGTTAATTATCGTAGAAATAAAATTTATGGCTCCTAGAATAGAAGCTGCGCCTGCCAAGTGAAGGCTAAAAATAGCTAGATCGACGGAACCTCCTGAATGACTTTGTATTGCGCTAAGGGGTGGGTAAACTGTCCAACCTGTTCCAGCGCCTACTTCAACAAGTGAAGAAGCCAACAATAAGCATAAAGATGGAGGCAATAATCAAAAACTAATATTATTAAGTCGCGGAAATGCCATGTCTGGGCTTCCAATCATGATAGGTACTAACCAGTTACCAAACCCACCGATCATGATAGGCATTACCATAAAAAAAATCATTAAAAATGCATGTGCAGTTATTAGCACATTATATAACTGATGATTACCCAGCAAAAAATGATTACCTGGTTGCATTAATTCCATTCTAATTAGAAGCGACATACAACCACCAAGCACTCCAGAAAATGTACCAAAGATCAAATATAAAGTGCCTATATCTTTATGATTTGTTGAAAAAATTCAGCGGGAAATTCATTGATTAGAAAAAATTGACATTTTTTTCTGAAAATTGTTTTGCTTTTTAGCCCTCATATTATTAAATTTTACGGGAGAAACGGGACTCGAACCCGCAACTTCTAGTGTGACAAACTAGCACTCAACCTTTGAGTTTTTCCCCCATGTATAAAGCTATTTTAAAAAAGAAATTATTTTTGTTTTTAAGGGAATTTTTCCCTTTAAAAAAGTAAAAAGCCCGATCATTTGACTTTCTGAAATTCCTGAAAACTCAAATAAAATTTGGCCTGGTTTGACATAACATGATTTTGCATAAATTGAGCCTTTTCCTTTTCCCATTCTTGATTCCGGACTTAACGAAGTAAGAGTTGAATTCATAAAAATTAAATTTCAAAACTTAACAGATGTTGAGTTTTTTGAAAGTATTTTTAAGTTTTTGTTTAACAAACGTAACAAAGTATTTATTTTAAGTTCAGTTAATCTTCCAGACGTAATCGATTTTAAACCAAAAAATCCAAATTTAAGAATATGACGTTTATGACTTATAGTCTTTTTATATTTATTATGATACTTTTTATTCATTTGCAAATTTTGTTATTTAATCTTTTACATCGTGTAAAACAGTCAAATTTGTAAATTATTTGCGCCAGATTTGGTATGAATCACAGAACTATAATATTCAATATAACTACCCAATTTTGAAAGCTGTAAAGAACCTTCTACTTGACTTGATTTTTTACTCATGTGATTTCGAATATTATCAAATCGGCCAGAAATTGTAAATTTGAAACCAATTAAGGTTAAGCTAGTTGGGCCTTTATTAGTATAAACTATTTTTTTTGTACCTAAGTGGTTTTTAATTAATATAATAGTATCTTTTAAAGATTTTTTGAAATTAAATTTTTTTTTTAAATCATGCACAATATAATTATTTAACAAAACAGCACTACTAACTCAGTTTTCTTTCTTAAAAAAATATAATTTAAGATTTAGATTCCACAATAAATGTATTAAGTCATGTAAACTTTCAGCTTCTAAAAGTGAAAAATTTGAAGAATCTTTATACATTATCAATAAAGTAATAGATTTTTTCTTTGAATACCAATAAATAGAATCTAATAAAAATCCTTGAGTAAGAAGAAGTCTTTGTACATAATTTTCCAAAAAAACTTTCGAATAAAAAAAACTTGGATAAAAGCAAAANTTTTTGCTATAGAATTGAAATGAACCATTTCAAACTTGAGATAAACCAAGTCTAAAACTTGTAGGGTTTATTTTGCGTGGCATTTTTATAGTTTATTCTGATTGTTTATTTTTGATTAAAATATTGATTTTGTTTTTTTAATGAATAAGTTCGTATTTATATACAAAAATTTTATTACTAAATGTTTATACTAAACCGATCTATCTAGTAATCTTCTAGATTATTCATGAAAAGTAAAGATATGTTTTAATATTTATTGATTCTTTCAATATATAAACATTATTAACGTGGCTACTTGACTTGCTAATGGTTTTAACAATCAATTCACTATTGGTTAACATATTTTGGTCCTCTCGTACTAAAAATAATTTCTATTCTTTTCAAACACCCACAGCAGATAGGGACCGAACTGTCTCACGACGTTCTGAACCCAACTCACGTACCTTCTTCACTAGCGAACAACTAGACCCTTGGAATCTGCTTCAAGTCCAGGATAAGATGAGTCGACATCGAGGTATCAAACCATGGCATCAATGAGAACTCTCAACCATGATGAATCTGTTATCCCTAGAGTTCCTTTTATTTGTTGAGCGGTAATATTTCCACATACTTTTACCGGATCACTATGACCGACTTACGTCCCAGCGTGATTTATCAATCTTACTGTCAAACAAGTTTGTTGCCATTACACATTTAAACAACTTATCTTTGTACACCTCCGTTACATTTTAGGAGGTACTCGTCCCAAGTAAACTTCCCGTCTCATACTGTTTTTGTTCCTAAACAAATTAGAAAAATTTATAGTTTTAAGTGGTATTTCATTTGCGTAGTAAATATACTCCCACCTATTCTATATAAAAGACAATAAAACTTTTCAATATAAGATTAAAGTAAAGGATCTAGGGTCTTTCCGTCTTACTGCGGGTTACCTACATTTTCATAGGTTATGCAATTTCACTAGGTTTAAATTGGAGACAGTAAAGCAATCGTGACACCATTCATGCAGGACGGAATTTACCCGTCAAGGAATTTCGCTACCTAAGGATTCTTATAGTTAGAACCGCCGTTTACTTAGGATTAAAATATAGGCGTAAACCTATAAATAGTAACTTTAAGCACCGGGCAGGCGTCAAACTCTATACGTCTTATAAGCTAATTGGCAGAGTTTTGTGGTTTTGGTAACCAGTCGTTGCTTTTAATTTTGTGACATCCAATAAAATTTGGACACTCTTTATTGCGAACTTACAGAGCGAATTTGCCAAGTTCCTTCAATTTAATTTACCTATTCGCCTTAGTATTTTCAACTAGCCCACCAGTGTCGGATTAAGTACGATCTTATAAAAAGCTATAAATTTTTCTCGAAATTGATGCAGTTTACAAAAATTTAACCTACTAAAATTTTTACTTTTTAATCAATTTTTACATGCTATAGATAAACATATATAGCTGGTAAATTTCCTATCGAGTGCAGTATTTACTCTCCTCTTAAGGATCGACTAACTCAATATGCTTAAAACTATATTGAAACCCTTGGGCATTAGGCGACTACGATTTATTACGTAGTTTGCGTTACTCATATCAGCATTAGCACTTCTGAAAAAATTTCATTTAAATTACATTAGAAAAATAATGTTTTGCAGAAAGTTTCACTACCATCAAGTTAATGATTCATTGTTTCGGTATACAACTTTGAGCCTCTATTATTTTAGATTTACACAAATTAATAATGAGCTAAAACGCTATCTCCAATGAAAGGCTGCTTCTAAGCCTATCCTAAGTTATTTGTTTTGTAAAAAAATCTTCTCCACTAAGTTGAAATTTTGAGACCTTAACATATGATCTGGGTTGTTTCCCTTTTGTCCATGAACCTTATCGCTCAAAGACTGTCTGTTAGTATAATTAAGTTATAATTCGAAGTTAAGTTAAACTTGGTAGCTTTTTACCCCCTCATTTAATTTGTTACTATACCTACAACTTATTTTATTAACGTAGTACTTAAATACGTTTCGTGAAAAACCGGCTATTGCCAAGTTTGATTGGCCTTTCACCCCTAACCACAAATCATCCCAACATTTTGCAACATATACGAGTTCGGTCTTCAAAAACATGTTACTGTATTTTCAACCTGTTTATGGTTAGATCACTTGGCTTCAGGTATAATAAGTATAACTGAAAAACGCTTACGTAATTTTACTTAGGCTTGCTATACTATATTAACTTACTGACTCATTATGCAAAAGGCAATTTGTTATTTTTAAAAAGTTAAAAACTTCAAAATTATTTTAGACATTCGACTTCTAAACTGGTTAGTTTTATCCTAACGGAAGTTTTTATCTTTCCCTCACGGTACTCGTTCACTATCGGTCAAAAAAGTTATTTCGACTTAGAAGGTGGTTCTTCTATATTCATACAAAAACGCACTACTTCATTGAAAAACATAATTATTTAGCTTTTACAGGACTTATACCTTTTTGAGTTTTTAAAATTCAAAACTTTTCTTTATGTTAAAGTCTGCACCATTTTCATTCGCCATTACTCACGGTATCTCGTTTGATTCGTGTTCTAATGTTACTAAGATGGTTCAATTCACATTATATTTATATTTTAAAAAACAAAGTTTTCTTCGTGGGAAATTTTAAGATCACAGGCCTGTGCCTCCCTAAACAAAGTTTCGTCGCGCGACGTCCCTTCTTTTTTGCCAAGATGTCCTTCGAATGTCCTTCGATAAAAAAACAAAAATTAATATTTTAATCAAAATTAACCTTTAGTTAAATTCAATAGTTCTACTGTTACAGTATTTCGAATCCTATAATATATTACAAGAATTGCTAATCCTATAGAAGATTCCGCAGCTGTGACAGTTAAAATAAATAAAGCAAAGATTTGACCTACTATATCATCTAAATAAATTGAAGATACAATTCAGTTAAAACTAAGTGATAAAAACATAATCTCCAAAGACATCAGCATCACCAAAATATTTTTTTGATTTAAAAAAAGGCCAAATGTACCAATTAAAAAAAGTAAAAAAGAGACATTAAGACAAGTAACTTGAGTCAACATATTTAATATTATTTTGCTTTTAAAGTAGGGTAGTAAAAAATGAACTATTTTAGTTTTATTTTCCAGCCACAGGTTCCCCTACGGCTACCTTGTTACGACTTCACTTCAGTTTATTTTGTACCGTAAAATATATGTAGCATAGTACTTTTCAAGTAAAAAAAATTCCATAGCGTGACGGGCGGTGTGTACAAGACCTGAGAACTAATTCACCGTAACATTCTTATTTACGATTACTAGTAATTCCAACTTCATATTCTCGAGTTGCAGAGAATAATTCGATCAATATTTTTTAAAGTTTTGCTGTAACTATCGTTACTTGCTTTTAATTGAAAATATTATTGTAGCACATGAAAGTAGCCCAATTCATTAGGGTCATAAGGACTTGACGTTATTCTTTCTTTCTTCTAAGATATCCTTAGCGATATATATTATGTGTAAAACAAAAATACAAAAGAGTTTCGTCCGTTTGTTGGAATAAACCAAACGCTTCACAGCACGGACTGACGACAGCCATGCAACACCTGTGATTAAATCATACAAAAATTGGTAAGGTTTCGCGCGTATTGTCGATTTAAACCACATGCTCCACTACTTGTGCAGGTCCCCGTCAATTCCTTTGAGTTTTAATCTTGCGATCGTAGTTCCCAGGCGAAGTGCTTAATGCGTTAGCTTTTTTCCTAAGTTTTAGTTTTACCCAAAAAATAGCACTCATCGTTGAGGGCATGGACTACGGGGGTATCTAATCCCCTTTGCTCCCCATGCTTTCATACCTCAGTGTCAGTTTTAGTTTAGATTAATGCTTTCGCTATTGAGGTTCCTTCAAATATCAATACATTTTACTGTTCCACTTGAAATTCCATAACCTTCTCACTAAACTCAAGAAAATTACTTTAGTATTTTGTCTAATTAATAAACTTTTAGTTTTATCATTTTAGTTAATTTTCCACTTACGTATTCTTTACGCCCAATCAATCCGAATAACGCTTACCCTTCTCGTTTTACCGCGGCTGCTGGCACGAAATTAGCCAGGGTTTTTTTGTAATTTAATCATAATTATATATTACATAAAGTGTTTTACAGTTGATAACCTTCTTCACACACATGATTTAGCTAGGTCAAGCTTTCGCTCATTGCCTAAAATTCCCCACTGCTGCCTCTTAATAGAGTCTGGACCGTGTTTCAGTTCCAGTGTGGCTGTTCATCCTCAAAGACCAGCTAAAGATCGTAAGCTTGGAAGATCTATTAATGTATCTCCAACAACCTAATCTTACATAAACTTTTCTTAAAATTAAGACTAATTTTTACGCATTACTCACCCGTTCGCCAATAAAAAAGTTTTAGATGACTTGCATGTGTTAAGCCAATCATTAGCGTTCATTCTGAGCCAGGATCAAACTCTTACTTACAACAAAAAGATTTTTTAAAGCATTTGTAATTTTTACTACCCTAATAAAGTTTTATCCTATAAAATTTTAGCCAGTAATTTAACATAAAAAAAGTATCAATCTCTTCAATTAACAACTGTGCAAATACACACGATTTCATACCATATTTTTGATTATGTATAAAGTTCAATAAAACATTGTATTTTATATAAAGTAAATTAGATATAGAACTTAATTGAATAGTCTTTACCTTAGAAAAATTTCTTTTTTTAAATTTACGGTGATGCGTTTTTGTGGCTTCTTTTTTGATTAAATTCAGTCGGCGCATGATAATTCTTATATTGAAAACCCTATTGCGGAGGTAGGACTCGAACCTACACTTTTTAGGACATGAGCCTAATGAGTTCACCAATTTACTCTACCCCGCGAAAATTTAACATGTGTATCTATACTCCTGGTGAGAATCGAACTCACATTAATGCCACGAAAAAGCATTGTCTTACCTAATTAAACGACAAGAGCTTGTATTAAATACTTTTTTTACCGTATTTAGATCGCGCTTTTCGACGGTTCACTACAGGATGTAAATCATAAACACCTCTTACAAAATGATATCGTACACCAGGTAAATCTTTCGCTCTTCCTCCACGAACTAAAACTAAAGAGTGCTCTTGTAAATTATGACCTTCTCCGCCAATGTAACCTATAATAGCTTTACCAGTCGTAAGACGAACTTTAGCAACTTTTCTTTCTGCTGAATTTGGTTTTTTAGGATTTGTCGCATAAACTTTTAAGCAAATGGCCTTTTTTTGAGGACAGCTGTATAAAGAAGGAGATTTATATTTAACTGTTTTATATTTTCTAGGATTTTTAAGTGTTTGTGTTATCGTTGGCATAAAAAAATATTTTTGTGTAAGCAATAATGGACTCGAACCATTAACTCCTTCATTGTAAATGAAATACTCTACCAATTGAGTTAATTGCTCATTAATTTTTCAGATAGATTATTAAAATTATCTTGTTTTATGCCAACAATTAAACATAATTAATTGATTTAATCGAAAACATGAAAGCAAAAAGCTAAATTCGAGGAAAATACTAACACAAGTAAATAAAGTTAATTGTATTCAAAAGTCAGGGGGTAAAATAAACATAAAAGATGCAATGATCGTAAATATAAATTGTTTCCTATAATACTTTAAACAAATATAAACTTTATAAGGAGAAACAAAAAGTACAAGCAAAAATAAATTTGTTAAAAAAAAAGAGAATAAAAAATTAACCAAACTGTATATATAGTTTACTCATGTCAAATATGAGTAAATGCGTGTATCCATTTCCAACTGCAATAATGAATTATCTTGTACCATCTCCCACTGAATGAAAAAATTAAATATTTGAGGTAATAAATAAATATTCGTCAGAATTGACGAGGTAATGAAAACATGCGACATTAAAAACGTATAAAGTTTAAAGAGTATAATTTGATAAGAGTATCAACATACTGAAAAAAATGCCAATATGTGATACACGATAAAAGGAAAATTAGCTATAAACGTCATAAAAAAACAGGTCTGCATAACAGAATCAAATAATTCGGTTACGTGTGTTGCTATAAACTTTTTATGAGTAAATTTAATAAATGGGTAGACTTCAAATAGCAAAAGAAGTTCTGCATGGTATAAAGCTACAAAAAATACAACAACTAAGCTTAACAAGCAGTAAAAGAAACGTCATAGAAACTCTTTAAAATAAATAAGTGCGGGTCTCATGAAATTTACTTACAGAATAGTTTTAAAGATTTGGGTGTATTAGGACTCGAACCTAAAATCAATAAATTAAAAGTTTACTGCTTTACCATTAAGCTATATACCCTCTAATTAAATCATAATATAGTATCAACTCTCTTACTGGTTTTAGGAGGTACATTTATTATACACTTCATATTAACGCCCTTCCTTATTATAGTTGTTTTTTATTATTTCACATTGGTACATGTACATTTTTTTAAAAAAAATGTACATGTACNAATGTGAAATAATAAAAAACAACTATAATAAGGAAGGGGTGGCTGAGTGGCTTAAAGCGGTAGACTGTAAATCTATTGATTATAATTTGATCATCGTAAGTTCGAATCTTACCCCCTTTAAATAAAGACATTATGCGTTTTTAGTTTAATTGGATAAAACATTAATCTTCTAAATTAAGTATGTAGGTTCGAGTCCTTCAAAATGCGTACTTATAAAATAAAAGGGAATATAGTTCAATTGGCACGACATATGTTTTGCATACATAAAATACAGGTTCGAGTCCTGTTATTTCCATGTTTTTAATAATATTTTACACATTATGCGTTATAACTACCCTAGATTAAAACTTTATTATGAGTGTTTATATAAATATGATCTAATAGATAGCAAAGTACAGTGAGATTACAATCTTGTATATACTAGTACGTTTTCACAACTAGAATCATCTAAAATAGAAAATATAGAGCTTTTACACGTACTAATGACAGACGAATGATTTCATGGACAAAAGTCGGCAACAGAAAATTACTCTTTAACTTCTGTACATCCAGAAAAAAGTATACGGATAAAGCTTACAATCCGGAAGTTTGGTTTTTGAAATTTTCTAGATATTTGTTTAAGTTCAATTTTTACGACTAAAGCTGATTTGCAGTACCAGTTTTATAGTAATTATTCTCGAAAAAGTGGAAAGTATTGTGTGACTTTTCCTTTGGCAGTAATTAGTGAAAGCGTTATATTGCCTAAAATAAAAGAAAAATTAAGTCTAGAGAATAATACAAAGGTCTCCACAAATTTCTATAACTTGAGTGACTTTTTAGATACTTATTTTACATGTATAAAAACAAAACTATTTAGAAGAGTAGCTTAATTGGTTAGAGCTGTGGTTTTCAAAACCAAAGGTTGAGGGTTCGAGTCCTTCTTCTTCTGTATTGTTAAAAATATTTAATATA